GGGGATATGGCGAAATTGGTAGACGCTACGGACTTAATTAGGTTGAGCCTTGGTATGGAAACCTACTAAGTGATAACTTTCAAATTCAGAGAAACCCTGGAATGAAAAATGGGCAATCCTGAGCCAAATCCGATTATTTTACGAAAATAAACATAAACAAAGGTTCAGCAAGCGAGAATAATAAAAAAGGAAAGGATAGGTGCAGAGACTCAATGGAAGCTATTCTAACAAATGGGGTTGACTGTTGGTAAAGGAATCCTTATATCGAAACTCCAGAAAGGATGCAAGATATACCTATAAAAAATAAAAAAAAAATAGGTATACTAATGAAAAACTATCTCAAAAAAGACGACCCGGACCCGCATTTTTTTTTTTTATTTATATGCAAAATCAATTTATATGAAAAATAAAAAGAATTGTTGTGAATCGATTCCAAGTTAAAGAAAGAATCGAATAGAATATTCATTAATCAAATCATTCACTCCATAGTCTGATAAATCTTTTGAAAAACTGATTAATCGGACGAGAATAAAGATAGAGTCCCGTTCTACATGTCAATATCAATACCGACAACAATGAAATTTATAGTAAGAGGAAAATCCGTCGACTTTAAAAATCGTGAGGGTTCAAGTCCCTCTATCCCCAACCCCCAAAAGCCCGTTTGCTATCTATTTATTTTATCCTACCCTTTTTGTTAGTGGTTCAAAGTTCCTTATGTTTCTCATTCATCCTATTCTTTTTTACAAACGTATCCTAGCAGAATTTTGTTCTCTTATCACAAGTCTTGTGATATATTGTGATATATATATATGATATACGTACAAATCTCTTGAGCAAGGAATACCTATTTGAATTTTGAATGATTCATAATCCATATGATTACTCATATGGAAATTTACAAAGTCTTCCTTTTGAAGATCCAAGAAATTCCTGTTCGAGACTTTAAATTTAATACTTTTTCATTTTTTTTTTTTTGTTTTCATTTTTAATTGACATAGACCCAAGTCGTCTAGTATTATGATGATAATGCGTTGGTAATGGTCGGGATAGCTCAGTTGGTAGAGCAGAGGACTGAAAATCCTCGTGTCACCAGTTCAAATCTGGTTCCTGGCATATGATTAATTTGTATGAGTATCTACTCTACAAATTAATTGATAGGGATCGACATAATACATACTTATCTAGCTAGATATCCGTAAGTAAACCCTCTCTCTTTATTTATTTTATTTTTTCTATTTTGTATTTATTTTCTCTTTTTTAAATGAGCAAAGAGTCTATTCTAATGTGTCTATTATAATGTAGTAAAAGAAAAAATTAGAATGTGGTAAAAGAAAAAATTTGCTTATCTTTCCTCTTCTTTTTTATTTGTTCACACTGCGGTGCGGCTCCTCACATTCAAAAAGAATGTTAATACTTCATACATATTTAATTAAAAGATTAAAATAGTTGGTTGAAAGGCCCAACCAAAAGTTGGGTCTAGAGGAGTTCAAGGATAGAAATAACCAAGACTCATCTCAGCTACAGTACAAATAGAATCCGATCCCCTTTCATTTATTTCTTTGTATTCTCTTTCATATTCCATTTCTTCATAGACTCTCTAGAGTTTATTTAAGTGATGTGCGCGATACAAAGTTCACGGTACAGAACCCTTGTTGTTCATCCTATTGTCTCGGCTCGTCCGAAATAAAATAAAAAAGTCTCTTCAAAAAAAAAAAATCGAGAATCTCAATGATGTATTGTCTTTTATTTCTTTTTATTTATTAGCCTATCCATAAGAATACGAAAACCTCAATTCCTCTGTTTGAGCTAGAAGAGAATGTACAAATATTCCTTGAATATTCGAAGTTGTAATTAGTTTCTTATCATTCAATGAGCGTCTTGTATTTCATAAAAATTGGGGGCAATGTAATCCTTACGTAAAGGCCACCCTATCCAACTTTCGGGCATTAAGATACGTTTCAGTCGTGGATGATTCTCATAAGAGATTCCCAACATGTCATAAGATTCTCGTTCTTGAAAATCCGCACTTTTCCAAACCCAGAAAACTGACGGAATTCTAGGGTTACTCCTTGGAGCAAATACTTTTATACATACTTCTTCCGGTTGATCTACACCATACTCTATTCTCGTAAGATGGTACACACTGGCTAACAGTCCCCCCGGTGCTACATCATAGGCACATTGGGAACGTAGATAATTGTAACCATATACATATAAAATAACAGCAATGGAATGCCAATCCTCAGGCTTTATTTGTAAAGTCTCTATTCCTTGGTAATCGAAGCCCAAAGATCTATGAACTAGCCCGTGTTTGACTAGCCAAACAGACAAACGACCCTGCATCTTTTTTATCTCTCCCGCACTTTTCTTTTTTTATTTGTAATTTGTATAAGATAAGTATTTCACATTTACGATGAAATCGAATTTATGAAGATTAATTCGTTGTTTGTTATTATGTTTCTGTAAAAAAAAATCCTACCTAATTCACTAATTCGTGGGA